GGTACAAAAAGTTGTTTGTCAATATGTAACGTTATAATGTGTTTTAAAAATAGTGTTGTGCTAGTGGAGAGACTAATATTGAATTAATTGCAATACATACGTTATATATACAGTGTATTTTATTTGGGTTTGGGTTATGGCACCCTATTTTAACTATCCCATGCGAGGCAAAAAGTTTAGGAGAAACATCCTATTCAGCTGACCTAGGAACTTTTAAGAGTTTAGTTAAAATAAATTAGTTTAGAAGGTAAAATTTTTCCGGTTTCGGGGTTTGACGGGAAATACAAGATTTTACAGGAAAAACTAATTTGGGGGGTAAGGGGGGTTTAGCGCGCAGAAACGCCTTTAAATAGATAAGTCTCAGCCCCGGTGGTTAATAATAGGAAAGTTGAGGAACACGTTGTGATTAAGAGTAAAATATGTCAATCATGCATTCATTATTAACACCATGAAAAAATACTTCGTGTACGTCTTAGCCAATAAGACCAAATGTCCCACCCTATTACGTAATAAGCGCTGTTAGCCACTACTGAGATGCTAATGAAATCCAATAAGATAAAAAACTATGTATGCAATCCAATTAGAAACTAGGCTGGGCTGAGGGCAAGATGGACTAACGCATAGGAGGGATGCTTTACTGAATTACACTAGGGACTAGTATTAGGTTCAGGTCCCACAGATTCACTACCGGCAGATGCTTTTTAAACTTCATCAATAATCAGGCCTAGATCGAGGTACGGTAGATTCAGGGCATCTTGCATCAGACATCACTCCAGGCTGGGTAAAGTGAGGAGGGGTTGAAATCAAAGTCTCTGCTAGAATTAGTTAACTTTGGATAAGGATGATTAATACTGCTTGTTTAATTTTATTTTGTTATACTATATTAAGTTATCATGAAGAATGTTAATTAAGAATAGTTAGATATAATAAATATTTATTTGTTATGCTTATTATGTACAATAATGCATTTAAAGTCTTAGTATATATTTTTCATGAGGAAATAATCTTAATGCTATAAAAACATATAATGTATATAAACATAGAATATGTTTTTTTTCGATAGTTAGTTGTATATATTAGGCGTGGGGTATATAAATTTATGCTCGATATACATATATGTAAATAGAGCATAGCGTTATAAAGTGCATTACGGGAGATAATTTAATTAGAATGTTGGCTTTGGGGGTCAATAGTGGAGGTTTAATTCCTTCTTTCTCGATCAGCCAACAACTGCCAAAGAGTCTTGAGGAGGGTTTTAACCTCCAGTCTTCGGCTTACAAGACCGGTGCTTTGAGTTAAGCTATCAGGACTATCAGTTTAATAGTTTATTTTCTACTCACCCGATAAGTGGGAATATAATAATAAAGATTGTGAAGTAGATTACTGAGGCTGATTGTCCAATCATAATGTAGGGGTCTTCAACTGGTTGGCCTCCGATTCAGGTTAGGATGAGTGTATCTGCTACTAGGGCCCAAAACATAATTTGTGTTAGTGGTCGGAACATTAGGCTTCGTTGTTTAGATGTGTGAAGAAGGGGTATGAAGGCTAGGATTAGGATAGATAGAACAAGGGCTAATACTCCGCCTAATTTGTTTGGGATTGATCGCAGAATGGCATAGGCAAATAGGAAATATCATTCTGGCTTAATGTGAGGAGGGGTAACTAGGGGGTTGGCAGGGGTGAAGTTATCGGGGTCGCCTAGGAGATTGGGGGAGAATATGGCTAGGAGGGTGAGTGCTGTAAGTATGATTAGGAAGCCTAGTAGATCTTTATAGGAGAAGTATGGGTGGAATGGAACTTTGTCTGGGTCTGAATTTAACCCGGTTGGGTTTGTTGATCCGGTTTCGTGAAGAAATAGGAGGTGGAGGATGCTGGCTCCAGCAATAATAAATGGTAGAAGAAAATGAAAGGCAAAGAATCGAGTTAGGGTGGGATTGTCTACGGAGAAACCTCCCCAGATTCATTGGACTAGTACGTTTCCGATGTACGGAATAGCAGAAAGAAGATTAGTAATTACTGTAGCCCCTCAGAAGGATATTTGTCCTCATGGGAGGACATAGCCAACAAATGCTGTAGCTATGACTAGGAATAGGAGAATTACACCAATGTTTCATGTTTCTTTAAATAAGAATGAGCCGTAATATAGGCCTCGTCCGATATGTAGGTAGATGCAAATAAAAAAGAATGAGGCTCCATTAGCGTGGAGGTTTCGAATTAATCAACCGTAGTTGACATCTCGGCAGATATGGGCTACTGATGAGAATGCTATTGATGTATCTGCTGTATAGTGCATAGCTAGAAATAGCCCTGTAACGATTTGGGCAATTAAACAGACTCCGAGGAGGGACCCAAAGTTTCATCAGGATGAGATGTTTGATGGGGCTGGAAGGTCGATGAAGGAGTTGTTAATAATTTTAATTAGTGGGTGTGTTTTACGGATGTTTGGTGCCATTAGTTCCTATAGTTGAATAACAACGGTGGTTTTTCAGATCACAAGTTCTGGTTAGAGTCCTGGTGGGAATTATGATTTATATAATTTCTTTTTCAATAGTTGTGTTAGTTTTAGGGCTGGTAGCTGTTGCTTCAAATCCATCTCCTTATTATGCTGCTTTAGGGTTGGTATTAGCGGCAGGGGCTGGGTGTTTGGTGATTGCTGCGTTTGGGTCATCATTTTTGTCTATTGTTCTTTTTTTGATCTATCTTGGTGGTATGTTGGTAGTGTTTGCTTATTCGGCAGCTTTGGCTGCTGAACCGTATCCTGAGGCATGAGGTAGTTGATCGGTGGTATTTTATGTGTTTGCGTATTTAGTAGGTGTTTTGGTATGGTATTTTTATTTAGGTGGAGTTGAGGTTGATGGTGTAAATAAGTCTGGTGAACTAGGGGGATATGTTATGCGTGGTGATTGAGTGGGAGTAGCTTTAATATATTCGTGTGGTGGGTGGTTGTTATTTATTGGTGGATGGGTTTTATTGTTAACTTTATTTGTGGTATTTGAATTGACTCGGAGTCAGTATGGTGGGAGTCTTCGTGCATTAGAGTAGGGCAATAATAATTGCTGAAGTTATTAAAAAAAGGGTAAGGTATGTCTTGATAAGTCCTTGTTGGATATTTGAAGTGGTTTTAATTATTGGCAGCTGTTGGTTTGCCAACCCTTGTGGGCCTGATTTTTCGTATCAGGATAGATCAATCAGATGAGTTGCAATATTTTGTGCTAAGTTAAGGTTAGTTTTTGGTATGGCTCGGTGAATAATAGCTGGGAAAAACCCAAGGAGATTAGAAAAGGAGTGCAAGTTGGTTTTTGATGTTTGACTTATAGAAGTTGTTAGCTTTGACAGGTCTATAGCGATAATTAGTCCGGTGACGGTTACAATAATAGCTGCCTGTTTTGCAAGGGTAGGTATGGTTATGATGGGGGAGCTGATTGGCAGCATATTAGATGAGATTAGTAGGCCGGCTAAGATGCTTCCTCAAGCCAATCGTTTGATAGGGTTAATTACTGTTTTATTGTTTTCATTAATAGGAGAAAGTGGGTTTGATCGTGGGTGGCCTATAGATGCGAAGAAAACAATTCGAAAACTGTAGATAGCTGTGAATGATGTTGCAATTAGTGTTAGTGTTAAGGCTCAGGTATTAGTTTGAGAGGTGTTGAGGGCTTCAATGATGGCGTCTTTTGAGAAGAAACCTGCTAGAAATGGGGTTCCTGTGAGGGCTAAGCTGCCAATTGTTAAGCAAGATGTGGTGACTGGCAGTGAGTGTTGTAACCCGCCTATTTTTCGGATATCCTGTTCGTCGTTAAGGCTATGAATAATAGAGCCTGAGCATAGGAATAGTATAGCTTTAAAGAACGCGTGGGTGCAGATGTGAAAGAAAGCTAGTTGAGGGAGGTTTAATCCGATAGTTACCATTATTAGCCCTAGTTGACTTGATGTTGAGAATGCCACAATTTTTTTAATATCATTTTGTGTTAGAGCGCAGGCGGCTGTAAATAGGGTTGTAATGGCTCCAAGACAGAGGCAGATTGTAAGTGCAGTTTGGTTATTACTTATAATAGGGTGAATTCGGATAAGTAAAAAGATTCCTGCGACCACCATTGTGCTTGAATGAAGTAGGGCGGAGACTGGAGTAGGCCCTTCTATTGCAGCAGGAAGTCATGGGTGAAGGCCGAATTGCGCAGATTTACCGGTGGCTGCTAGGATTAACCCGAGGAGTGGGAGGGTCAGATCCTTAGAGTTGAGTAAAAAGATTTGTTGTATTTCTCATGAGTTAAAGTTTATTGCTAGTCAGGATATACTTAGGATTAATCCGATATCTCCGACTCGATTGTAAATCACTGCTTGGAGGGCTGCTGTGTTTGCATCGGCCCGGGCGTATCATCACCCAATTAAAAGGAAGGACATGATTCCGACCCCTTCTCATCCAATGAAAAACTGGAAAAAGTTGTTGGCTGTCACTAGGATAACTATGGCCACAAGGAATGTTAAGAGGTATTTGAAAAATCGAGTTACTAATGGGTCTGAGGCTATGTACCAGGTGGCGAATTCTAGGATGGATCATGTTACAAATAGGGCAATGGGGAGAAAGATTGAGGAGTAAATGTCAAATTTAAAGCTTATGTTGATGTCAAAGGTATTGATGTTTATTCAGTGGAAGTTAGTGGTGATTGATTCAAGGCCTTGGTCTAAGAAGATGATAAGTGGGACTATGCTAATCAAAAAGGCTGTTTTTACTGATGTTTTGATTAAGTGGTGAAGGTTAGTGATATTAATATTTAGTGTTGATATAAGAATAGGTAAAATTAAAATTGAAATTGTGATTATTATGGAGGAGTTGAAGATTAGTGGAAAATTCATAGCTTTTACTTGGATTTGCACCAAGAGTTTCTGGTTCCTAAGACCAGCGGATAGACTGTTTTCCTTTAAAAGCCGAACGTGCCGTGGAATTGAACCACGGAACTAAGTAATTAGCAGTTCTTAGGGTCCCAGTCAAGTTCGGTTGATAAGAGGGGTTTAACCTCTAACTCTAGAATCACAATCTAGTATTTATTAAACTATATCTACAGAAAAATAACCCTCAAATTAGTTCTGGTTTTATTATCAGAGGGATGATGGGGATCAGGTGCATAGTGATTAGGGTATGTTCTCGGGTATGTGTAGGATTAATTGCATTAAGATGTTCTGGGGTCATGCCTCGTTGAGTTATTAGGAACATGTATAGGGAGTAACTAGCTGTTAGCAAGGTGCCAAGTCCTGTTAGGATAATCGTTCAACTTGATCAATTAAATAGAGCTGTTATAATGGTGATTTCTCCTATTAAATTAGGGGAAGGAGGTAGAGCCATATTAGCAAGGTTGGAGATTAGTCATCAGGTCCCTATTAGTGGGAGAATAGTTTGTAGACCTCGTGATAGGATTAGTGCTCGGCTGTGCGTTCGTTCGTAATTTGTGTTTGCCAGACAGAAGAGGGCAGATGAAATTAGACCGTGGGCGATTATTAGGATTATTGCTCCTGTTAAGCTTCAGGGAGTTTGGATTATTGCTGCTGAAATTACTAAACCCATGTGGCTTACAGATGAATAGGCGATTATAGATTTTAGATCTGTTTGTCGTAAGCAGATTGAGCTAGTTATAATAATACCCCATAATGATAAAATAAGAAATGGGTAGGCCAGTTCTTTTATAGCAGGGGATAGTGTAATTGAAATTCGAATAATGCCGTATCCCCCAAGTTTTAGGAGGATGGCGGCAAGAACTATTGAACCAGCGATTGGGGCTTCTACATGGGCTTTTGGAAGTCATAAGTGGGTGCCGTATAGTGGTATTTTTACCATGAAGGCTAGTAAGCAGGCTAATCATCATGATTTATTAGCTCAGGTCATTGGGATGTGGTTTGGGAGAAGTTGAAGGAGGCTTAATGATAGTGTTCCAGTAGATGAGTACAGTGATAATAAGGCAACTAGAAGTGGGAGAGAACCTGCTAGGGTATAGAATAAAAAGTAAGTGCCTGCATTTAAACGCTCGGCCTGGTTGCCTCAGCGTGTGATAATGATTAATGTTGGAATTAACGTAATTTCAAATATGATATAAAATAAGATTAATTCTGTTGCTGAGAAAGCCATGATTAGTGATAGTTGAAGAAAGACAAGTATGGTAATAAAAGTTCGTTGCCGTGAGATAGGTTCTGTTGCCAAATGGTTTTGACTTGCAAGAAGTATTAATGGGAGAAGTCAGCAGGTCAGAATCAGCAGTGGGGTGGAGATTTGGTCAATGGATATGAGGTGGTTTGAGAAGTGAGTTGTTTCAGATTGGTTAAAAAATCATGTTAAGCTGAGTAGTGAAATAAGAAGACTTTGAGAGGTTAGAGAAGGTCATAGTCATTTCTTGTTTATTAATCATGTTGATGGAATTAGCATAAGTGTTGGTAGTAAGATTTTTAGCATTGTAGAAGGTTTAGGCTAAATAATTTATCTGTTCCATGAGTTCGTGTAGTGGCGACTATTAAGGCTAATCCTGTTGCAGCTTCACAGGCTGAGAAGGTGAGTATGAGTATCGGAATTAGTGAGAAAGAGAATGATATGGTTATAGTTGGTCAGGTACATAGACCAACGTATATAGATAATATAGTGCCTTCTAGGCAGAGTAAAGCTGAGAGAAGGTGGGAACGGTTTAAGGCTAATCCTGTTAATCCTAAAACGAAAGCAGAGCAGAAGCTGAAGTGGATAAGTGTCATGGAGTTGTTATGGGGTTTATCCATAATTTGTTGAGCCGAAATCAACTGTCTTGTTTGGACTAACAACTCACTCAGCTCATTCTAGGCCGCCTTGTAATCATTCATAAATCAGGCCAAGGGTGAGAAGGGTTAAAATTAAAGCTGCTCACATGATCACGATGTTTGGTGTCGTAAGTTGTGCAGCTCACGGGGATGGAAGAAGAAGGGCAATTTCTAGGTCAAACAGGAGGAATAAGATGGCAATTAAGAAAAATCGTATGGAAAATGGTAGTCGGGCAGAGCCCAGAGGATCAAATCCACATTCGTATGGGGATAGTTTTTCTAAATCGGGTGTAATTTGTGGGAGTCAAAAACTTAGGATTGCTAAGATGGTTGATAGGGCTAGAGCAATTGTTAGAATAGTAGCTGTCATTACTTTCTCTCAGACTTTAACTAAGACTTTGTGATTGGAAGTCACGTGTACTGGTTGATACTAAGAAAGTATGATCCTCATCAATAGATTGATACGTAAAGGAATAGTCAGACTACGTCAACGAAGTGTCAGTATCATGCGGCGGCTTCAAAGCCAAAGTGGTGTTTAGATGTAAAATGATATTGAATTTGTCGTATTAGACAAACAGATAAAAATAAAGAGCCGATAATAACATGGAGGCCGTGGAATCCAGTCGCTACGAAAAATGTTGATCCGTAAACTCCATCTGCAATTGTGAATGGGGCTTCATAATACTCTATGGCTTGAAGGGCTGTGAAGTAGAGTCCAAGAAGGATTGTTAAGGCTAGTGATTGAATTGCTTCTTTTCGGTCTCCATGCATGATGCTGTGGTGGGCCCATGTGACAGTTACTCCTGATGCTAGGAGTACCGCTGTGTTAAGAAGAGGGACTTCAAACGGGTTTAGTGGAGTAATTCCTGTTGGTGGTCAGCACTCTCCTAGCTCATATGTTGGAGCTAAACTTGAGTTGTAAAATGCTCAAAAAAATCCAACAAAGAAGAAGACTTCTGATGTGATAAATAAAATTATTCCGTATCGTAAGCCTTTTTGGACAGGTGGAGTGTGGTGTCCTTGGAATGTTCCTTCTCGAATTACATCTCGTCATCATTGAATTATTGTTAGAATTATAGTAATTAGGCCTAGTGTTAGGAGAGTTATTGATCCAAAGTGGAATCATATGGCTAAGCCTGATGTAAGGAGAAGAGCTGCAACAGCTCCTGTTAGTGGTCAAGGGCTTGGGTCGACTATGTGGTAGGCGTGTGCTTGGTGTGCCATTATACGTTTTCTTGTAGATAGAGGCTTAAGAGTAAGACAAATACGTATGCTTGAATTATTGCAACAGCGATTTCTAGCAGAGTTAGTAGGAAAAGGACAATTGATGTTAGGATAGCAACAGTTGGTATGATTGATAGAAGTACAAAAGCTGCAGTGGCAATTAGTTGAATTAATAAGTGTCCTGCTGTTAAATTGGCGGTGAGTCGAACACCTAGAGCTAATGGTCGAATAAAAAGGCTAATTGTTTCAATAATAATAAGTACTGGGATAAGTAGTGTTGGTGTTCCTTCAGGGAGAAGATGTCCAAGTGCAATGGTTGGTTGGTTTCGTATGCCAATAATTACTGTTGCTAGTCATAGTGGGACAGCTAAGCCTATGTTCAATGATAGTTGAGTAGTTGGTGTAAAGGTGTAAGGTAAAAGTCCTAGGAGGTTGAGGGATATGAGAAGAAGTATTAAGGATGTTAAGAGTAGTGCTCACTTGTGTCCTGGCGTATTAATTGGTAAAAAAATTTGTTTAGTGAAGTTGTGAATAAATCATGATTGTAGAGTGATTAGTCGGTTGTTAAGTCATTTGTTGGATGGGTTAGGAAATAAGAGTCAAGGGACAAGTATTGCAATGGCAATAAGTGGGACGCCTAAAATTACAGGGCTCATAAATTGGTCGAAGAAGCTTAGGTTCATGGTCAGGTTCAAGGGCTGGGTTTGGATTTTTCCGTAGTTTGTGTAGTGGGTTCATTAAATGCTTTATGTTTTAATACTTTAGGTGGGATAATTGTTAAAAGGACAAGTCAGGAGAAAATTAGGATTAAAAATCATGGGCCTGGGTTTAATTGTGGCATTTCACTAAGGGTGGTTGGGGGTCACCAGTCTACAGCTTAAAAGGCTGTTGCTTATACCCTATTTAGCTTCTTAGTGAAGATTCTAGTATTGATGAAGATCAGTTTTCAAAATCGGTAAGCGGTACTGCTTCAACTACGATTGGTATAAAGCTGTGGTTGGCTCCGCAAATCTCTGAACATTGTCCGTAAAATACTCCAGGACGGGTAGCAATAAAAGATGTTTGGTTTAGTCGTCCAGGGATTGCGTCAGTTTTTACACCTAAAGATGGAACGGCTCAAGAGTGGAGAACATCTTCGGCTGTAACTAGTAATCGAGTCGGGGATTCTATTGGAACTACTATCCGATTATCAACCTCTAGTAGTCGGAATTGCCCTGGGGTGAGGTCATTAGTTGGGATTATGTATGAGTCGAATGATAGGTCTTCGTAGTTTGTATATTCATAGCTTCAGTATCATTGATGGCCAATTGCTTTAATGGTTAAATGGGGGTCATTAACTTCGTCTATTAAATACAAAATGCGAAGGGAGGGAAGAGCAATTATGATAAGAATAATGGCTGGTATAATAGTTCATACTATCTCAATTTCTTGGGCGTCTATGGAGTTTGTGTTAGTTAACTTAGTAGTTATCATAATGGTAATAATGTAAAGGACAAGCGTACTAATAAGAAAAACGGCTATTAGCGTGTGGTCGTGGAAGTGTAGTAATTCTTCTATGATTGGGGAGGCTGCGTCTTGAAAACCTAATTGTGATGGGTGTGCCATGTTGAGATGTGCTGGGGTTTAACCAACAATTCCGCCTTGACAAGGAGGTGTAATGTTTTACTAACGTCTCTTATGGTTTATTAGTAAGAAAATGGCAGAGTGGTGATGCGACTGACTTGAAATCAGAACATGGGGGTTCGATTCCCTCTTTTCTCGTCTTAATTATTGGCTGGTTGAATTTGAACAAAGGCTGGTTCTTCAAAGGTGTGATATGGAGGCGGGCAGCCGTGAAGTCATTCGATGTTTGTTGATGTTAGTTCTGTTAGTGAGACTTCTCGTTTGGCTGCAAATGCCTCTCAGATAATGAATATTATCATGATTACGGCTACAAGGGAGATAAGGGAGCCAACAGATGAAACAGTGTTTCATAATGTATATGCGTCTGGGTAGTCAGAGTATCGTCGAGGTATTCCAGCTAAACCAAGGAAGTGTTGAGGGAAGAAGGTTAGATTGACACCAGCAAATATTACCCCAAAATGGATTTTTGCTCATGTTTCGTGAAGTGTATAACCAGTAAATAGGGGGAATCAATGTACAAATCCGCCCATAATAGCAAAGACAGCTCCTATAGAAAGGACATAGTGGAAGTGTGCTACTACATAATAAGTATCGTGAAGTATAATATCTAGTGATGAATTGGCAAGAACGATGCCTGTTAAGCCCCCTACGGTAAACAAGAAGATGAAACCAAGGGCTCATAGTATGGGGGCGTCTCATTTAATTGTCCCGCCATGTATAGTGGCTAATCAGCTAAATACTTTTACGCCAGTGGGAATTGCAATAATTATTGTTGCTGATGTGAAATAGGCTCGAGTGTCTACATTAAGGTCAACTGTGAATATGTGGTGGGCTCAAACAATAAACCCTAGAAGCCCAATTGACATTATTGCTCACACTATTCCTATATAACCAAAGGGTTCTTTTTTTCCTGAATAATAAGTTACGATGTGGGAGATCATGCCAAATCCTGGTAAGATGAGAATGTATACCTCTGGATGTCCAAAGAATCAAAATAGGTGTTGGTAAAGAACTGGGTCACCACCGCCAGCAGGATCAAAAAAGGTTGTGTTTAGGTTTCGATCAGTCAGTAGTATAGTGATTCCAGCAGCTAAGACAGGAAGAGAAAGAAGTAAGAGCACGGCTGTAATTAATACAGATCAAACAAATAATGGTGTTTGGTATTGTGATATGGCTGGTGGTTTTATGTTAATTGTTGTTGTAATAAAGTTGATGGCTCCCAGAATAGATGATACACCAGCTAAATGGAGAGAAAAAATTGTTAAATCAACTGATGCTCCAGCGTGTGCTAGGTTTCCGGCTAAAGGTGGATAAACAGTTCAACCTGTTCCAGCCCCGGCTTCAACACCAGATGATGCTAATAGGAGAAGGAATGATGGTGGGAGGAGTCAGAAGCTTATGTTGTTTATTCGTGGAAATGCTATATCTGGGGCCCCAATTATTAGAGGAACTAATCAATTGCCAAAGCCGCCAATTATAATAGGCATTACTATGAAGAAAATTATAATAAAGGCATGAGCGGTAACGATAACATTATAAATTTGGTCATCTCCAAGTAGGGTTCCAGGTTGGCTGAGTTCTGCTCGAATTAGTAGGCTAAGAGCGGTTCCGACCATCCCTGCTCAAGCACCAAAAACTAAGTAAAGGGTGCCAATGTCTTTGTGATTTGTTGAGAATAATCAACGAGTAATTGCCACAGGTAAGGTGGCCGAGCAATAGGCGGCGGGTTGTAGCCCCGTGCACAGAGGTTCAATTCCCCTCCTTACCAAGCCCTGCGGTGTCTGACATGCCAGATTGCAAATCTTGAGAAGCAAATGAAAGTTTGCCGGGGCTTCTCCCGTTTTTCTTGTTATATAAACGGGAGAAGTAGGATGAAGCTCGTTGGATTGAGCGTTTAGCTGTTAACTAAAATGTTGCGGGATCGAGGCCCGTCTTTCTAGAAAGGCTTTAGCTTAATTAAAGTGTTTGAGTTGCATTCAGTTGATGTGGGATAGAGTCCTGCAAGCCTTAATACAGAGATTAGGAGATTTTAACTCCTGCTTAGGGCTTTGAAGGCCCTTAGTCTGGTTAACTTAAATCTCTATATCACGATTAATGGTGAGATTGGGATAATAAATGAGGATAAGATTAGAGAGATTGATAACAAGAGGGTAGGTTGTTTAGAGTGGTGTCGTCAAGTCATGGTTGTATTAGATGTGTTTGGTGATGATGTTAGTGTAACAATATATGTGAGGCGGAGGTAAAAAAATAAGCTAAGTAATGCTGATAGAGCTAGAATTGTGGCTAAGATAGTTGTGTTTTGGCTTGCTAATTCTTGAAGAATAAGTCATTTTGGTAAGAACCCTGAAAGAGGTGGAAGGCCACCTAGAGATAGAAGGGTTAGAAGAGATAGTGCTGTCGTAGTTGGGGTTTTAGATCATGAGGTGGCTAGAGATGAAATTTTTGTTGATGAGATGGTTTTCAGTGTTAAAAATATGGTAGAGGTTATGATTAGATAGATGGCTAAGTTAAGGATTATTAGTTGAGGTGAAAATGGAAGAATAGAGACTATTCAACCTAGATGTGCGATAGACGAGAAAGCTAGGATTTTTCGTAGTTGGGTTTGGTTAAGTCCACCTCATCCACCAATTAGTGTTGAGGTAAGACCAAGGGTGAGTAGGAGGGGTGTGTTAAGTGTTGGAGAGATTTGGAATAAGATAGCTATTGGGGCTAGTTTTTGTCATGTTGACAGGATTAACCCAGTAGTTAGGCTTAGTCCTTGAAGAACTTCAGGCAGTCAGAAGTGGAATGGTGCAAGTCCTAGTTTCATGCAGATTGCGATGGTCATAGTTGCGCATGCTAGTGGATTTGTTAGGTCTAAAATTGATCACTCTCCGGTTAATCAAGCATTATTTAGGCTAGAGAATAGAAGAAGTGCTGAGGCTGCTGCTTGTGTTAAGAAGTATTTTGTTGAGGCTTCAATGGCTCGTGGGTGTTTGTGTTGGGTTATGAGAGGAATAATCGCTAGTGTGTTGATTTCGAGGCCTATTCAGGCTAGAAGTCAATGACTACTTGATACAGTAAATATTGTTCCTAAGGCAAGGCTGGTTAGTACAATTGATAGGGTGATTGGGTTCATTAGTAAAGGAAGGGGTTTAACCAACATGTTTGGGGTATGGGCCCAAAAGCTTTTTTAGCTGACTTTACTAGAGAGTGGTATAGTGGGAGTACGGAGGGTTTTGATCTCTCAGGTGCAGGTTCAATTCCTGTCTTTCTAAGGAGATGATGGGGTTTGAACCCATATGTTTCACTCTATCAAAGTGATCCCTAACTTTCGGGCACATTTCCTAGGTTTGTGATGGTAGGCCTAGCAAGGAGATAGGTAATGAAATATGTCATAATGTTATTGCTAGTGTGATTGGAAGGAAGTTTTTTCATACTAAGTGTATAAGTTGATCATATCGGAATCGTGGGTATGACGCTCGAACTCATAGAAATACTATTGATAAGATGGATGATTTGATTATTAGAGAGATAGTTGTTAGTTCTGGTTGATTTATGAATGAAGATCCTAGGAAGAGGATGGCAGATAATGTATTTATTATTAAGATGTTGGCGTATTCAGCTAGGAAAAATAGGGCAAATGGTCCTCCTGCATATTCTACATTAAATCCTGATACAAGCTCGGATTCTCCCTCTGTAAGATCAAAAGGTGCTCGGTTCGTTTCTGCTAGGGTAGAAATATATCACATTGCTGCTATTGGTCATCCTGGAATAATTAGTCATATTTGTTCTTGTGTGGTGTTGAAGTTGTATAAGGTGAATCCGCCAGCTAGCATGATTATACATAGGAGGATTAGTCCAAGTGTCACCTCATAGGAAATGGTTTGTGCAACTGCTCGTAGTGCTCCAATTAGGGCGTATTTAGAATTTGATGATCACCCTGATCCGAGAATAGTGTATACTGTAAGGCTTGATAGAGCTAGGATAAATAGGATTCCAAGGTTTAAATCTGCTAATGAGAAAGGCATGGGTAGAGGGGCCCAGATTGATATAGCTAAAGCTAGAGCTATAGTTGGTGCAACTAAAAATATAGTTTGGGAGGAGGTGGAGGGTCGAATAGGTTCTTTGATAAATAGTTTAACCCCATCTGCAATTGGTTGAAGTAAACCGGTTGGTCCTACAATATTTGGCCCTTTACGATGTTGCATATAGCCTAGAACTTTTCGTTCAATTAGGGTTAAAAATGCTACTGCTAGGAGGACTGGAACTATATAGAGAAGTGGATTAATTAGGTGGGTAATAATGGTTAACATAGTTAGCGAGGGGATTTGAACCCCTGGTGAAAAGAGCTTAGGTCTTTCGCATTTGCCGGGCTCTGCCACGCTAGCTAGCCCTGGTCTAGGGCAGAATATCAGTTCTATTTTCAATTTAGTTGTTTACATTGATATAGGGGGAGGCTTATTTTTAACATTGGCCTCATTTTCTCGGTCCTTTCGTACTAGAAAAAATACTTCATAGATAGAAACTGACCTGGATTACTCCGGTCTGAACTCAGATCACGTAGGGCTTTAATCGTTGAACAAACGAACCTTTAGTAGCGGCTACACCACTGGGATGCCCTGATCCAACATCGAGGTCGTAAACCCATTTGTCGATAGGAACTTTTGAAATGGATTGCGCTGTTATCCCTAGGGTAACTTGGTTCGTTGATCAGTAGGACTGGATCAATTGCAGTCATAAATTTTGTTACTTAGAATAGTGGTTCTTGGTTAAGGGTTGTAAGCCCTATTCTTCAAGGAGGATTTTTTGTTCTCCGTGGTCGCCCCAACCGAAAACTTTAGGTCAATTTCTGCTTGTTTAATAGTTATTCCTTATGGATAAAAATTGGTTGGCAGTTGCCTTTAGTTTAAAGCTCCATAGGGTCTTCTCGTCTTATGGTTTTATCCCCGCCTCTGCACGGGGAGGTCAGTTTAATGGATTGGATGCAGGAGACAGTTGAACCTTCGTGGTGCCATTCATACCAGTCTTTATTTAAAAGACAAGTGATTACGCTACCTTTGCACGGTCAGAATACCGCGGCCGTTGAACATATAGTCACTGGGCAGGCTGGACCTCTTATACATGGTTGTTGGCAAGAGGCGATGTTTTTGGTAAACAGGCGGGGTTCATAGTTTGCCGAGTTCCTTCTGCGTCTTTTAATCTTTCCTGAAATGTTCTTGTGTTAGATTAACGGTGTTTAGTGCATTGTTTTCTTGTTTTGTTGTTGCAAGGATCTCAGAGAGGACGTTAAGTATCAGTGACTTATTCGATCTGATTTACACTCACATTTTGGAGAATTGTGTATTCACATTACTAGTTCTAGCATAAGTGCTTCTATGTTTCATAGAATAGCTCAGTATTAGTTGTGGGTTTAGAGTTTGATATACTAATTAAAGGGTTTTATGTTGAGCGAGCTTTGACGCTTTCTTTTCAGGTGGCTGCTTTTAGGCCCACTGACTCAATTCCCTTGAGGATTATAATCTTTACCCAATATTGTAGGTTGTACCCTGTTTCAATCAGGCTGTACCCTGATTGAATAAATCCTAAGTGGACTTTTTACTTTATTTGTTAAAAATCTGTTTTAGGGTTGAACTTATATTCGTTTCCTGAGCAACCAGCTATCACTAGGCTCGTTTGGTCTGTCACCCCTACTCGGAGATCTTCCCACTCTTTTGCCACAGAGACGGGTTTGCTCTATAAAGCTGTCTCGGAGTAGCTCGCTTAGTTTCGGGTGGTCAAACTAAAATTCTTTTTGCTTGATTAGGACTGGCTAGACCATTATGCAAAAGGTACGAGACTTGTTCTCTGCTTTTTGTTGCTTTGTTAGTTATTTCATTTCTATTTCACCTTTCCCTTGCGGTACTTTTTCTGTAGCTATAAAGACTTGTTTCTATCGCCTATACTAAAATTTTTAAATGGTTTAATTAGTGATCATGTGGGTGAGGGGTAATTAGTTATTGTTTGTTATTGAATGCTAGGTTTTTGGCTCAAAATAATCCGGGTTTAACAGATATTGTCTCGGTGTAAGCGAGAGGCTTTGGTTAAGCTATATTTTGATTCCAAGCACACCTTCCGGTGTGCTTACCATGTTACGACTTGCCTCTTCTTTATATTTATTGTGTGTTTATTTAAATTATGGGGGTTTTGTTGAAGAGGGTGACGGGCGGTGTGTGCGCGCTCCAGGGCCATTTTAAAGAGAACTCTCTTGTTCCTCTTTACTGCTAAATCCGCCTTCTGATCTGATTTCATAGAGATCTTTCGTTTATTCTAATGGATAGAAAATGTAGCCCATTTCTTTCCACTTCATATGCTACACCTTGACCTGACGTGTTGATGGTAAATCATTAAGCCTACTAAGAGTCTCTCACGAGGTGGGCTGGCGACGGTGGTATATAGGCGGGTTTGGCAAGAAGTGGTGAGGTTTAGCGAGGGGTATCGATTATAGAACAGGCTCCTCTAGGTGGGTTTGGAGCACCGCCAAGTCCTTTGGGTTTTAAGCTTAGGCTCGTAGTTCCCTGGCGGATTTTTGCGTAAATAGTCAAAGTTTATGGCTAGGCATAGTGGGGTATCTAATCCCAGTTTGTTTCCTAGCGGTCGTGAGTTCAAGTGTTATGAGGTAGAGTTACTTTCGTAAGTGTTCTTCAAGCCAACGAAAGCGTGCGACAGCTTGGTTGGAGTTTGACTCTAGTTATGATTACTTTAATCACGCTTTACGCCGAAGATAGTCAACTTGAGTTTCTCGTATAACCGCGGCGGCTGGCACGAGATTGACCAACTCTATAAACTGTAACTGAATCGAGCTTTGTTTCGCTCATGTTCAATGTTTATCACTGCTGAGTTCCCTTGTGGGTGTGGCGTAGCAAGGTGTCATGGGCTTATGATAGTGCCTGATACCGGCTCCTTATCCCCTGTTAAAGAGGCTTAAGGGCATTTTCACAGGAGTGCGGATGCTTGCATGTGTAAGTTCAGTAAAAGTTGATTATAAGGCTAGGACCAAACCTTTGTGCTTTCGGAGCTTTTTAGGGCTCATCTCAGCATCTTCAGTGCTGTGCTTTACTTAAGCTACGTAAGC